GTCTACGTAGCTTAAACCACCCAAAGCAAGACACTGAAAATGCCTAGATGGACTCACATATCCCATAGACAAATAGGTTTGATCCTGGCCTTTCTATTGACCCTTAGCAAGATTACACATGCAAGCATCCACACTCCAGTGAAGACGCCCTACAAATCACCACGACTAAGAGGAGCAAGTATCAAGCACGCACATGCAGCTCAAAACACTTTGCTCAGCCACACCCCCACGGGAAACAGCAGTGACAAATCTTTAGCAATAAACGAAAGTTTAACTAAGCTATGCTATATCAGGGTTGGTCAATCTCGTGCCAGCCACCGCGGCCATACGATTAACCCGAGCCAATAGAGACCGGCGTAAAGAGTGTTTTAGATCCAGCCTAATAAAGCTAAACCCCGTCTAAACTGTAAAATCCTAGCCAACATAAAATAAACTACGAAAGTGGCTTTAAAATTTCTGAACACACAATAGCTAAGATCCAAACTGGGATTAGATACCCCACTATGCTTAGCCTTAAACCTACAGTAGTTAAAACAACAAAACTACTCGCCAGAATACTACAAGCAACAGCTTGAAACTCAAAGGACTTGGCGGTGCTTCACATCCCCCTAGAGGAGCCTGTCCATAATCGATAAACCCCGATCCACCCCACCCTCTCTCGCTCAGCCTATATACCGCCATCTTCAGCGAACCCTGATAAAGGTCACAGAGTGAGCACAAATGCCCCCTCTTCGCAAAAACGTTAGGTCAAGGTGTAGCTAATGAGATGGTAAAGGATGGGCTACATTTTCTATCTCAGAAAACCCTACGACAACTCTTATGAAATCTAAGAGTCCAAGGAGGATTTAGCAGTAAATTAAGAATAGAGTGCTTAATTGAACTAGGCCATAAAGCACGCACACACCGCCCGTCACTCCCCTCAAATATACTTAAGGACCACCTTAACTAAACGCCCTGACATTTATATAGAGGGGATAAGTCGTAACATGGTAAGTATACCGGAAGGTGTACTTGGATAAATCGAGGTATAGCTTAACACTAAAGCATCTGGCTTACACCCAGAAAATCTCAAGATCACTTGACTGCCTCGAGCCAAGACTAGCTCTAAGTACAACTAACACTAATATCGAACCAACATATATCCAAACCATTTACCTACATAAAGTATAGGTGATAGAAATTTTAATCCGGCGCAATAGACACAGTACCGTAAGGGAAAGAACAAACCATTCAAGCACAAAATAGCAAGGACTAACTCCTATACCTTTTGCATAATGAATTAACTAGAGATATTTCGCAAAGAGAACTAAAGTCAAACCCCCCGAAATCAGACGAGCTACCCGAAAACAGCTAAAAGAGCACACCCATCTATGTAGCAAAATAGTGGGAAGATTTACGGGTAGAGGTGACAAGCCTACCGAGCCTGATGATAGCTGGTTATCCAAGATAGAATCTTAGTTCAACTTTGAGCTTACTTACAGAACTATATAATCCCCCTGTAAGCTCAATCGTTAGTCTAAAGAGGGACAGCCCTTTAGACACTAGGAAAAAACCTTATATAGAGAGTAAAAACAACAACTACCACAGTCGGCCCAAAAGCAGCCATCAGTTAAGAAAGCGTTCAAGCTCAACATTAACCACCTAAAAAAATCCCAAACACACAACTGAGCTCCTCATATCACATTGGATTAGTCTATTACCAAATAGAAGCAACAATGTTAGTATAAGTAACATGAACATTTTCTCCACGCATAAGCCTACATCAGACCGAAAACTTCGCTGATATTTAACAGCCCAGTATTAACAAACACAAACAAGCCAATACTATTTCACTGTTAACCCAACACAGGCATGCCTCAAGGAAGGTTAAAAAAAGTAAAAGGAACTCGGCAAACTCAACCCCGCCTGTTTACCAAAAAACATCACCTCTAGCATTACTAGTATTAGAGGCACTGCCTGCCCAGTGACATACGTTTAACGGCCGCGGTACCCTGACCGTGCAAAGGTAGCATAATCACTTGTTCTTTAAATAGGGACTCGCATGAATGGCATCACGAGGGTTTAACTGTCTCTTACTTTCAACCAGTGAAATTGACCTGTCCGTGAAGAGGCGGGCATGAAGCAATAAGACGAGAAGACCCTGTGGAGCTTCAATTTATCGGTACAATTAAAAACTACACAAACCACGGGCTCTTAAATTTCCATACCTGTACCAAAATTTTGGTTGGGGCGACCTCGGAGCATAACTAAACCTCCGAATAATCCATGCTAAGACCACACAAGTCAAGACAACCTAGCACTTACAATTGACCCAATAGTTTGATCAACGGAACAAGTTACCCCAGGGATAACAGCGCAATTCTATTCTAGAGTCCATATCGACAATAGAGTTTACGACCTCGATGTTGGATCAGGACATCCTAATGGTGCAGCAGCTATCAAGGGTTTGTTTGTTCAACAATTAAAGTCCTACGTGATCTGAGTTCAGACCGGAGCAATCCAGGTCGGTTTCTATCTATTCCACATTTCTCCCTGTACGAAAGGACAAGAGAAATAGGGCCTACTTTACAACAGTGCCCTCACTACATAAATGACCTTATCTTAATTTAATAAAATGCCATACACCCAACCCAAGAGCAGGGTTTGTTAAGATGGCAGAGCCCGGCAATTGCGTAAAGTTTAAAACTTTAAAGCCAGAGGTTCAACTCCTCTTCTTAATATCATGACCACAATAAATCTCCTACTCCTCATTATATCTACACTGATCGCTATAGCATTTCTCACACTCGTCGAACGAAAATTATTAGGTTGTATACAACTACGCAAAGGGCCCAATATTGTAGGCCCTCATGGGTTAATACAACCCTTCGCCGATGCAGTAAAACTCTTTACCAAAGAACCCCTAAAACCCTGAACATCCGCTAGTACCCTCTATACTATCGCACCCGCCCTAGCTTTCTCTATTGCTCTCCTCTTATGAACCCCCCTCCCCATGCCCAATCCCTTAATCAACTTCAGTCTGGGACTACTATTCATCCTAGCTACGTCTAGCCTAATTGTCTACTCTACCTTATGGTCAGGATGGGCATCAAACTCAAACTACGCTCTAATTGGAGCCCTACGAGCCGTCGCTCAAATAATCTCATACGAAGTTACCCTCGCTATTATCCTATTATCAATCTTGCTAATAAGTGGCTCATTTAACCTTACTACATTTATTACAACACAAGAACATATCTGACTCCTCTTACCATCATGGCCCCTAGCTATAATATGATTCACCTCTACACTAGCAGAGACAAACCGAGCCCCCTTTGATCTCACAGAAGGCGAATCAGAACTAGTATCAGGGTTTAATATTGAATACTCCGCAGGCCCTTTCGCCTTATTTTTTATAGCAGAGTACATGAACATCATAATAATAAATGCCCTAACAACCACAATCTTCCTAAACACATTCTATGATGCCCACTCGCCAGAACTATTCACAACATACTTTGTCACTAAGACGCTTCTCCTAACCTCCCTATTCCTATGAACCCGAGCAACATACCCCCGATTCCGCTATGACCAACTAATACATCTACTGTGAAAAAATTTCCTTCCACTCACACTAGCACTCCTCACATGAAACATCTCAACACCCATTACAATTGCCAGCATTCCCCCTCAAACCTAGAAATATGTCTGACAAAAGAGTTACTTTGATAGAGTAAATAATAGAGGCCCAACCCTCTTATTTCTAAGATCGTAGGCATTGAACCTACCCCTAAGAACCCAAATTCCTCCGTGCTACCTAACACACCCGATCCTAAAGTAAGGTCAGCTAAACAAGCTATCGGGCCCATACCCCGAAAATGTTGGTCACACCCTTCCCATACTAATTAATCCCCTAGCTCAACTTATCATTTACATCACAATAGTTACAGGCACACTTACTACACTATTAAGCTCACACTGATTTCTTGCCTGAGCAGGTTTAGAAATAAACATGTTAGCCTTTATTCCAATTATAATTAAAAAAATAAATCCTCGCTCCACAGAAGCTGCTACCAAGTACTTCTTAATGCAATCCACCGCATCCATAATTCTTATCATAGCAATTATCTTTAACAGTCTTCTACTGGGACACTGAACAATAACAAGCAATATCAATCACCCCTCGTCACTAATAATAACAACCGCCATTGCCATAAAACTAGGGATAGCTCCCTTTCACTTCTGAGTCCCAGAAGTTACCCAAGGGACACCCCTAATTCCCGGCCTACTTCTCCTTACATGACAAAAACTAGCTCCCATCTCAATTATATATCAAATTCACCCATCAACCAACACCTATATTCTCCTAACCTTCTCAACCTTATCCATTATAATAGGCAGTTGAGGGGGCCTAAACCAAACACAATTACGCAAGATCATAGGATACTCCTCAATCACTCACATGGGCTGAGCAATAATAACACTAGCATACAACCCAACTATTACAATCCTATATTTAACCACATACATTATCCTAACAACCACCATATTCCTAACCCTCAACCTAAACTCAAGTACCACAACCCTCGCACTAACTCTTACCTGAAATAAATCAATCCAACTCATACCACTAATAACATCCACCCTCATATCCCTAGGAGGCCTACCCCCACTAACCGGCTTCCTACCCAAATGAATCACCATCCAAGAACTCACAATAAACAATAGCCTTATCATCCCTTTCATCATAGTCACCATAACCATACTCAATCTATACTTCTACATACGCTTAATCTACACTGCATCATTGACACTATTTCCCTCCCCTAACAACACAAAAATAAAATGACAACTTGAAAATACTAAACTCACACTTCCTATCCCTACGCTCACCATTATTTCCACCCTCTTACTACCTATCTTTCCCCTAACCTTAAACATTCCCTAGAAATTTAAGTTAAATTAGACCAAGGACCTTCAAAGCCCTTAGTAAGTAAACTACTTAATTTCTGACAAACATAAGGACTGCAAAGACCCACTCTGCATCAATTGAACGCAAACCAATCACTTTAATTAAGCTAAGCCCTTACTAGACCAATGGGACTCAAACCCATAAAAATTTAGTTAACAGCTAAACACCCTAATCAACTGGCTTTGATCCACTTCTCCCGCCGCAGAGAAAAAAAGGCGGGAGAAGCCCCGGCAGAGGCTTAAGACTGCTCCTTTGAATTTGCAATTCAACATGTTAATCACCTCGGGGCTGGCAAAAAGAGGGTTGAACCTCTGTCTTCAGGTTTACAGCCTAATGCTTACTCAGCCATTTTACCCTCTTTTTTCCCACTCATGTTTATTAGTCGTTGACTCTTTTCAACAAACCATAAAGACATCGGAACTCTATACCTACTATTCGGCGCATGAGCTGGGGTCATAGGTACTGCCCTAAGCCTTCTTATTCGAGTTGAACTAGGCCAACCCGGTAGTTTATTAGGCAATGACCATATTTACAACGTTATCGTAACGGCCCATGCATTCATTATAATTTTCTTCATAGTTATGCCCATTATAATCGGAGGGTTTGGAAACTGACTAGTACCCCTAATAATTGGTGCTCCCGATATAGCATTTCCTCGTCTAAATAATATAAGCTTCTGGCTTCTTCCCCCCTCCTTCTTGCTACTGATAGCATCAACCGTAGTGGAAGCCGGTGCTGGAACAGGTTGAACGGTATATCCTCCCTTAGCAGGAAACCTATCTCACCCAGGAGCCTCCGTAGACTTAGTTATTTTCTCCCTTCATCTAGCAGGAATTTCCTCTATTCTAGGGGCTATCAACTTCATTACTACCATCATCAATATGAAACCTCCCACTATATCCCAATATCAGACCCCCTTGTTCGTCTGATCTATCCTAATTACAGCGATCCTACTACTCCTTTCTCTACCAGTTTTAGCCGCTGGCATCACTATATTATTAACAGACCGCAACCTTAACACTACTTTCTTTGACCCTACTGGAGGGGGAGACCCCATCCTATATCAACACCTATTCTGATTTTTTGGTCACCCCGAAGTCTATATTCTTATTCTTCCCGGATTTGGAATAATTTCCCACATTGTAGCCTATTACTCTGGAAAGAAAGAACCATTTGGGTACATGGGCATAGTCTGGGCCATAATATCAATTGGGTTATTAGGATTTATTGTATGAGCCCACCATATATTCACAGTTGGCATGGATGTGGACACACGAGCCTATTTCACATCCGCTACTATAATTATTGCAATCCCCACTGGAATTAAAGTTTTCAGTTGACTTGCCACACTCCATGGGGGTAATATCAAATGGTCTCCCGCAATACTCTGAGCCTTAGGCTTTGTTTTCCTATTCACCATCGGAGGTCTCACCGGCATTATCTTAGCAAACTCATCCCTAGATATTGTACTACACGATACATATTATGTTGTCGCCCATTTCCACTATGTTCTATCAATAGGAGCTGTTTTCGCCATCATAGGAGGCTTTATCCATTGATTCCCCCTATTTTCAGGCTATACATTAAATCAGACTTATGCCAAAATCCACTTCATTACTATGTTTGTAGGCGTAAACCTAACCTTTTTCCCACAACACTTTCTTGGCCTATCCGGAATACCTCGACGCTATTCTGATTACCCCGATGCCTACACCACATGAAACATCTTATCATCCCTAGGCTCCTTTATCTCATTGGTGGCGACAATCCTGATAATCTACATGATCTGAGAGGCTTTCGCCTCAAAGCGTAAAGTATCAATAATTGAGCACTCCCCTACCAACTTAGAATGATTAAATGGCTGCCCTCCACCCTATCACACATTTGAAGAACCAACCTACATTAAATTAAACGAAAAAGGAGAGAGTCGAACCCCCTAAAACTGGTTTCAAGCCAATCCTATAGCCCCTATAACTTTTTCAACGAGGTATTAGAAAAACTATTTCATGGCTTTGTCAAAGCCAAGTTACAGACTAAGTCCTGTATATCTTACATGGCCCATCCAGTTCAACTAGGTCTACAAGATGCTACATCCCCTGTTATAGAAGAATTGATCACCTTCCATGACTACGCATCCATAACTATCTCCTTAATCAGCCTTCTGATTTTATATGCCCTATTCTCAACACTCACAACAAAACTAACCAACACTAACATCACAGATGCCCAAGAGATAGAAACCATCTGAACTATTTTACCCGCAGTAATTCTAATCCTAATTGCCCTCCCATCCCTACGCATCCTATACCTAGCAGACGAAATCAATAACCCCTCCTTCACCATTAAATCAATCGGACACCAATGATACTGAACCTATGAATATACGGACTATGGGGGCCTTATCTTCAACTCTTATATGTTGCCCCCACTATTCTTAAATCCAGGGGACCTTCGCCTTCTAGAAGTCGATAACCGAGTAGTCCTCCCAATTGAAGCCCCTGTACGCATAATAATCACATCTCAAGATGTTCTGCACTCATGAACTATTCCCACACTAGGACTAAAAACGGATGCCGTGCCCGGACGCTTAAATCAAACTACGTTTACTGCAACACGACCAGGCGTATACTATGGACAGTGCTCAGAAATCTGTGGCGCCAACCATAGCTTTATGCCTATTGTCGCAGAGTTAATCCCACTAAAAATTTTCGAAATAGGACCTGTATTTGCCCTATAAACACCTCTTTTCTCTTCTTTCCCCCCCCCCCTTTTTTACAGGTGCACTGCATAGCTACTCTAGCGTTAACCTTTTAAGTTAAAGATTGAGGGGTGTACCCTCTGCAGCGAAATGCCTCAACTAGACACATCCACATGATTTACTACCATTATAACAACACTTTTTACACTATATATTATAATACAATTAAAGCTGCTAAATACAAATTACTATCAAACCCCCCTGCAAAAAAACTCTAACAAGCAAACCCTCAATAACCCCTGACAACTAAAATGAACGAAAATTTACTTACCTCATTCACGACCCCAATAATTCTAAATCAACCTGCCACTATCCCCATTATCCTATTCCCTGTATTACTAATTCCAACCTCCAAGCATATCGTTAACAACCGACTAGTCACTATTCAACATAACTTAGTCCAACTTACCCTGAAGCAAATAATAATTACCCATAATACTAAAGGACAAGCCTGATCTCTAATACTAATATCTCTAATTACCTTTATCACCATGACTAATCTCCTAGGGCTCCTACCTCACTCATTTACACCCACTACTCAACTATCTATAAACCTAGCCATGGCAATCCCCCTATGAGCAGGCACAGTAATCACAGGCCTTCGCTTTAAAACTAAAGATTCTCTAGCCCACTTCCTACCACAAGGCACACCAACACCACTTATCCCTATACTGGTGATGATCGAAACCACTAGCCTACTCATTCAACCAGTAGCTCTAGCTGTACGCTTAACTGCTAACATTACAGCTGGTCACCTATTAATATACCTGACTGGAAGCGCTGTATTAGCACTACTAACCACCAGCCCCTTCATTGCCCTACTAACCTCTACACTCCTAATACTACTAACTATCCTAGAAATCGCAGTCGCTCTAATCCAAGCCTACGTCTTTACACTCCTAATTAACCTCTATCTGCACAACAATACCTAATGGCCCACCAATCTCATGCTTATCACATAGTCAAACCCAGCCCCTGACCACTAACAGGAGCCCTATCAGCCCTCCTAATAACATCTGGCCTAGCTATATGATTTCACTTTTACTTCTCCACCCTACTAATACTAGGCCTACTAACCACAACACTAACCCTACACCAATGATGACGAGATATTGTACGAGAAAGCACCTACCAAGGACACCATACAATACCCGTCCAAAAAAACCTTCGATATGGGATAGTCCTATTTATTATCTCAGAAATCTTCTTTTTTACTGGATTCTTTTGGGCATTTTATCACTCAAGCCTTGCTCCAACCCCTCGCCTAGGAGGTCACTGACCCCCAACAGGTATTATCCCTTTAAATCCCCTAGAAGTCCCTCTACTAAATACCTCTGTATTATTGGCATCAGGAGTCACAATTACCTGAGCCCACCACAGCCTTATAAACAACAACCGAAAACAAACAATTCAAGCCCTACTTATTACAATTTTACTGGGCACTTATTTCACCCTACTACAAGTTTCAGAATACTTTGAAGCACCTTTCACCATTTCCGACGGCATTTATGGTTCAACATTCTTTATCACTACAGGCTTCCACGGACTTCACGTTATCATTGGGTCTGTCTTCCTCTCTGTCTGCCTCATCCGCCAATTATTATACCACTTCACATCGAGCCATCACTTCGGCTTTGAAGCCGCCACCTGATACTGACACTTTGTAGACGTTGTCTGATTACTCCTCTACATCTCTATATACTGATGAGGGGCCTACTCCTTTAGTATAACTAGTACAATTGACTTCCAATCAATCAGCTTTGATAGTACTCAAAAAGGAGTAATAAATTTTGTCCTAGCACTAACAACCAACACCCTTTTAACCCTATTACTAATAACTATCATATTCTGATTACCTCAACTTAATTCCTATGCAGAAAAAACAAACCCCTATGAATGTGGCTTTGACCCACTAAACCCTGCTCGCATCCCATTTTCAATGAAATTCTTTCTAATTGCCATTACTTTTTTATTATTCGATTTAGAAATCGCCCTACTATTATCTCTACCATGAGCTCTCCAAACAACAAGTCTTCCAACAATAATTAGTTCATCCATCACACTCATCGTCATCCTAACCCTCAGCTTAGCCTACGAATGAACCCAAAAAGGGCTAGACTGAGTTGAATTGGTAAGTAGTTTAAACAAAACAAATGATTTCGACTCATTAAATTATGATAATCATACTAACCAAATGTCACCTATCTTCATAAACATTATACTAGCATTCACTATCTCACTTTTAGGCATGCTAGCTTATCGCTCGCACTTAATAGCCTCCCTCCTCTGTCTAGAAGGGATAATAATATCACTCTTCATTATAACTGCCCTTATAGCCTCAAATACACACTTCTCCTTAGCTAATATAGTACCCATCATCCTATTAGTATTCGCTGCTTGTGAAACAGCAGTAGGCCTTGCCCTACTAGTCTCAATTTCTAACACATACGGTCTAGACCATATTCACAACCTGAGCCTACTTCAATGTTAAAAATAATCATCCCAACGGCTATACTACTGCCAATAACGTGACTCTCTAAAAATAGCATAATCTGAGTTAACTTAACCATACATAGCCTAGCCATTAGCCTCATCCCACTGTTATTCTTTAACCAAATCAACAGCAATCTCCTTAACAACTCAACCTACCTATCCTCCGACCCACTAACAACACCTCTTCTAGCACTAACTGCCTGACTTCTACCTCTCATAACAATAGCCAGCCAATATCATATACGCAACGAACTTCCCTCACAAAAAAAGCTCTACCTTTCTATAATAATTTTTCTCCAAATTACCTTAATTATAACATTCATAGCCACAGAACTAATCTTATTCTATATCTTATTTGAAACCACTCTTATCCCCACTCTAATTATTATTACCAAATGAGGCAATCAAGCAGAACGCCTTAATGCAAGTATATACTTCCTATTTTACACTCTAACTGGCTCCCTGCCCCTACTCATCATATTAATTTACACTTATAATAATATAGGGTCATTGAACATTATACTGCTAACACTCACAAATCAAAAACTAACAACTACCTGATCTCACAACCTTACCTGACTAGCATGCACAATAGCTTTCATAATAAAAATGCCCCTATATGGGCTACACCTATGACTCCCCAAAGCCCATGTTGAGGCCCCTATCGCAGGCTCAATAGTTCTTGCCGCAGTGCTCCTAAAACTAGGTGGTTACGGTATAATACGACTTACCTCTATTCTCAACCCTCTGACAGAACACATAGCTTACCCTTTCCTCATACTATCCCTATGAGGTATAATCATAACAAGCTCAATCTGTCTCCGACAAACAGACCTAAAATCGCTCATTGCATACTCCTCCGTAAGCCACATATCCCTAGTAATTATAGCTTCCCTCATTCAAACCCCCTGAAGCTTCTCCGGCGCAACTGTTCTCATAATCGCCCACGGACTCACCTCCTCCATGCTATTCTGCTTAGCCAATTCCAACTATGAACGCACCCACAGCCGCGTTATAATGCTCTCCCGGGGGCTTCAAGCCTTACTTCCACTAATGGCCTTTTGATGATTCGCAGCAAATCTTACCAATCTAGCCCTACCCCCCACTATCAATCTAATAGCAGAGCTCCTTGTTATTACAGCTTCATTTTCTTGATCTCATATCACTATCATACTAATAGGGCTCAACATACTAATCACAGCCCTCTATTCCCTCTACATATTTATCACAACACAACGAGGGAAACTTACACACCACACAACCAACATAAAGCCCTCATTCACACGAGAAAACACACTAATATTCCTTCACCTTGCTCCAATTATTCTTCTATCCCTTAACCCTAGCATCATCCTAGGATTTACCTCTTGTAAATATAGTTTAATTAAAACACCAGATTGTGAATCTGACTATGAGGCCAGTCACTTCTTATTTACCGAGAAAACTCGCAAGGATTGCTAACCCATGTCCCCATAATTAAAACTATGGTTTTCTCAACTTTTAAAGGATAATAGCTATCCATTGGCCTTAGGAGTCAAAAATATTGGTGCAACTCCAAATAAAAGTAACAATTATGTACACCTCCATTATAATAACAGCCCTCGTCTCCCTAATTCTTCCAATCATTGCCACCCTTATTAACCCTAATAAAAAACAATCATATCCAAACTATGTAAAAACAATTACAATATATGCCTTCATCACCAGCCTTATCCCAATAACTCTCTACCTCTTTCTAAATCAAGAGGCAACTATTTGAAGTTGGCATTGAACAACAACTCAAACACTAAATCTAACATTAAGCTTTAAACTGGACTACTTTTCTGTAATATTTACCCCAATCGCACTATTCGTTACCTGATCCATCATAGAATTCTCACTATGATATATAAACTCAGACCCAGACATTAACCGATTCTTCAAATACCTCCTCATCTTTCTTATTGCAATACTAATCTTAACCACTGCTAATAATCTTTTTCAGCTCCTCATCGGCTGAGAAGGTGTGGGAATTATATCTTTCTTACTAATCAACTGATGATACTCCCGAACAGACGCTAACACAGCAGCCATCCAAGCAATCCTATATAACCGCATCGGCGATATTGGCCTCATCCTAGCCATGGCATGATTCCTTCTATACTGTAACTCATGAGACATACAACAAATATTAATTCTAAACTCCAACTCAAACCCCCTTCCGCTGATAGGCCTCCTTCTGGCAGCAATAGGGAAATCAGCCCAACTCGGCCTCCACCCTTGACTACCCTCCGCCATAGAAGGGCCAACTCCAGTTTCAGCTCTACTCCATTCCAGTACCATAGTTGTTGCGGGAGTATACTTACTTATCCGTTTCCACCCTCTAATAGAAAATAATGCACTAATCCAAAACCTTACACTATGTCTAGGAGCCGTCACAACCACATTCATAGCCATTTGTGCTCTCACACAAAACGATACCAAAAAAATTGTAGCCTTCTCTACCTCAAGCCAACTAGGCCTAATAATAGTTACCATCGGCATCAACCAACCATATTTAGCATTCCTACATATCTGCACTCACGCCTTCTTTAAAGCCATACTTTTTATATGCACCGGATCCATCATCCACAACTTAAATAACGAACAAGACATTCGAAAAATAGGGGGTTTATCTAAAACAATACCCCTTACGTCAACTTCCTTACTTATTGGCAACCTAGCGCTCATAGGAATACCATTCCTCACAGGCTTCTACTCCAAAGATCTTATTATCGAAGCCACAAACACGTCATATACCAACGCCTGAGCCCTGTCTATCACTCTTATCGCTACCTCCCTAACAAGCGCCTACAGTACTCGAATAATTCTCTTCATCATCACAGGACCACCTCGCTTTCCAACTCTAGTGAACATTAACGAAAACAACCCCACCATACTAAACCCAATCAAACGCCTAATAATAGCCAGTGTCATCACGGGATTCCTTATTACTAACAACATCCCTCCAACCTCCCTGCCTCAACCAACAATACCCTACTACCTAAAACTCTCAGCCCTATGCGCAACCATCCTCGGCTTTCTAATAGCCCTTGATCTCACCCTCATAACGAACAAACTAAAAATAAATAACCCATCACAAATATTTAAATTTTCCAACATATCAGGATACTTCCCTACTACAATCCATCGTATAATCTCATACCAAAACCTGCTCATAAGTCAAAACTTAGCCCTTCTTCTACTAGACTCAATATGACTAGAAAAAATCATACCCAAGATAACTACACATATACATATCACCGCCTCTAAAACCGTAACTACTCAAAAAGGCATAATCAAACTCTACTCTCTTTCCTTCCTCATCCCCCTCATCCTAACCTTACTTCTAATAATATAACCTATTACCCCGAGTAATCTCAATTACAATATATACACCCACAAATAATGTCCAACCAGCAACCACCACTAACCAACGTCCATAATCGTACAAAGCACCAGCACCAATAGAATCTCCTCGAACCAACCCTAATCCCTCTTCCTCAAAAATCACTCAACTCCCCATACTACTAAAATTAACCACCACCCCATCAGAACTTAAAACCCATAAGATCATTCCTACTTCCATTAATAAACCTACCAAAAGACCTCCCAAAACTTCAAATCCTGAACCCCATGTCTCAGGATGCTCCTCAATAGCCATCGCCGTAGTATAGCCAAAAACAATCATCATACCCCCCAAATAAATTAAAAACAATATCAAACCCATATAAGTCCCCCCAAAACCTAAAACAACTATACAACCAATTACACCACTAACCACCAACGCCAAACCTCCATAGATAGGAGAAGGCTTAGAAGAAAACCCCACAAACCCTATAACCAACAATACACTCAATGTAAATAAAACATACGTCATTGCTTCTGCATGGACTCTAACCATAACCAATGATATGAAAAACCATCGTTGTACTTCAACTACAAAAACACAAATGACTCCAATACGCAAATCCAACCCAATCATAAAAATAATTAACCACTCCCTCATTGACCTACCCACCCCATCCAATATCTCCATATGATGAAATTTCGGCTCACTCCTCGCATTCTGCCTAGTCCTACAAATCACCACAGGTCTATTCCTGGCAATACACTACTCACCAGACACTTCCTCCGCCTTCTCCTCAATCGCACATATTACTCGAGACGTAAACTACGGATGAATCATTCACTACCTCCACGCTAACGGTGCCTCCATATTCTTCATCTGCCTCTTCCTACATGTAGGCCGAGGCCTCTACTATGGCTCATTCCTCCTCCTAAAAACCTGAAACACTGGCATTATACTTCTACTCATAACTATAATGACGGCCTTTATAGGCTACGTTCTTCCATGAGGACAAATATCATTCTGGGGGGCAACAGTAATCACAAACCTACTATCAGCAATCCCCTATATTGGAGCTGACCTCGTCCAATGAATTTGAGGCGGATACTCTATTGGTAATCCTACTCTTTCGCGATTCTTCACCCTGCACTTCATTCTACCCTTCATTATCACCGCCTTCACGATTGTTCACCTGCTATTCCTACACGAAACAGGGTCAAATAACCCCTGTGGAATTTCCTCAGACTCAGACAAAATCACTTTTCACCCTTACTACACAACCAAAGACATTCTGGGTATAATCCTCCTCCTTTTCATCCTAACATTACTAATACTACTCCCACCAGACCTCCTAAACGACCCCGACAACTACACCCCAGCTAATCCACTAGATACTCCCCCACACATTAAACCGGAATGATACTTCCTATTTGCATACGCAATTCTACGATCTATCCCCAATAAACTAGGAGGCGTGCTAGCACTCTTCCTATCCATTCTCATCTTAGCAATCACCCCCATACTTCACAAATCCAAACAACAAAGCATAATATTCCGCCCACTTAGTCAATTTCTATTCTGACTTCTAGCTATAACTCTATTAACTCTCACCTGAGTTGGAGGTCAACCAGTAAGCCAACCCTTTATCACCATCGGTCAGATTGCATCCACAATATACTTTGCCACAATCCTAATTCTAATACCACTAGCCTCCTTGATCGAAAACAAGCTACTCAAGTGAATCTGTCCCTGTAGTATAAATTAATACACTAGTCTTGTAAACCAGAAATGGAACTTATAACCCCTAGGACAGCTCAGAAAGAAAGCATCCAACTTCACCACCAACACCCAAAACTGGCATTCTAGTTTAAACTACTTTCTGTACCCCATACCATGCAAGTCTTACAACATAACCTAAATATTATCCATACCACTATTACTATGTAATTCGTGCATTACTGCTAGCCAACATGAATAATATATAGTACTACCATTGCTTGACCGTACATAATACATACCAATGCATAATCCACATTAAACCTTAAAATACACGCTTACAAGCAAGGACTTTAACACACAACTCAACTATAATACATAACCCACCCTTCCAAAGTTCATGATCTCCCCCCCGAAAAGCCAACCGAACAAGCCCTTGCTATTCATGCATAGTACATTATACTGTTCATCGGACATAGCACATACCTATTAAAACCTTCCTTCACACCACGGATGACCACCCTCACTTAGGAATCCCTTGTTCACCATCCTCCGTGAAATCAATATCCCACCCAAAAGTGTTACTCTCCTCGCTCCGGGCCCATAACCTGTGGGGGTAGCTAAGAATGAACTGTACTAGAAATGAACTGTATCCGGCATCTGGTTCTTACCTCAGGGCCATAACAACCAACATCGCCCACACGTTCCCCTTAAATAAGACATCTCGATGGATCACGGGTCTATCACCCTATTAACCAGTCACGGGAGCTCTCCATGCATTTGGTATCTTTTATCTCTGGTCTGCATTCAACACCATCGCAAAATGCTGACTCCCACCACATCCCGTCCTGAAGGCGCCTGTCTTTGATTCCTAGTACATGCCGTTATTGATCGCACCTACGTTCAATATTCTAGTCCCACATAACTACAGCAAGGTGTTATTTAATTCATGCTTGTAGGACATACAATAATAACCCGAACACATAAAAAAACAAAAAACAATCCCATCAAACCCCCCCCCCCCACTTTGACCTTTTTTCCCTTTTGCCAAACCCCAAAAACAAAGTCCTAATCACCTGGCCAAAGCTTGCATTTTTATCTTTTAGGTGTGCACACCTTAACTGTCCATCCTCCCAATTAACATCCACTTACTCCTTAAACCACCCTTCACACCAGCCACCATCTTTTTTCCCTTTGCCAAACCCCCAAAAACAAAGTCCTAATCACCTGGCCAAAGCTTGCATTTTTATCTTTTAGGTGTGCACACCTTAACTGTCCATCCTCCCAATTAACATCCACTTACTCCTTAAACCACCCTTCACACCAGCCACCATCTTTTCATCCTCCCTACACAACCCCAAAGATACCGCTTACATCACATGTGTTCTCCT